TCTTCATGCTCGTTCCAAGTTCGAAATACCACTTGTACAAAAAATCATCCTGTAATCGCTTCTTCATATAGATAGATATCGGATCTATGAGGCAATTATTTAGAAGTACATTTTGTACAACAGCCCTTCCTATCTGATAGAAAATGATCCCATGATCCTCAATCGGTCTGACCCGGGCTTGCAAAACGTGAGTTTGTCTATGAAGAGCTAATCTAATTGTATCAGTTTCTATAATTGATTTCCTCTGTGCCATACTAATTGATAGGGCCTCGTTGGTAAGTGCTACAAGATCTTGTGCACTGGAACTCACGGGCATGGACTCGAATCCTTTAATTTGCTTTTCCAAGTGAAATCCCTTAGTATATAAAAGAGTGAAAAGGTGCTTTCGTCGTTGTGGAATAAGAAGCCTTCTTACCTTAATGCATGTATTTGATTTATTCGGAGCTATTAGAGCGGGATCCACTTTTTTGGGAATATGAGTCGAAGCAATAACAAGATTAGTGGAATGGCTTTCACAATTCATGGAGAGAGAGTTCGCTAATAGACCGAGGGATAAGTCATTCGACTCATCCATATACAGATCATGAATGTCTGGAATCCATATTATGCAAGGAGATATTGCTTTTGCTAATTCGAATTGCAAGCTGAAACAAAAGATAAATAAGTGTATTTTCAAGCACGATTTACCTTCTAGTTTTAGCGCATCCAGCAGACTTTGCACCTCGTCATCATCAATATTGTCACTATCATCGTCGAAAATTTGACGAGGATCTAAAAAATCTTCTGTTCTTTCATATTCATAAAAATAATTTGAATTATAATAAGCAGGACTAAAAGGAGAATCACAATCATAACTGTCTCTAAATACAAATCTAAAAAGCTTATACAAAAAATTCCATTTTTTAATAAATTCCATATAAGGGCCTTGAGGCCTGTAATTCGGGAACCTGTACGTAGATATCGTAATGAAAGGAAGATAAGAGTTTGTTGCCAGGGATTTGACCAAATATGATCGTCCAGTTCCTTTAGAACCGATCACTAAAATACCCCTAGAAGGGGATAGGGATAAGCGGAGCGAAAAGGGTTTTCCATGAGATGATGGGAAACGAAAACTATTAGCCCCGCGCGAGGTTTGTGAATAAGTGATTGTCTGATAATGAGCAAGGAATATCCGTCTTTCTGCTAAACAGGATCTATTGAACTTATAATCCATTAGATACTTTTTATGAATGTCAACTAAGTATCCTAAGTAAATTGATCCCGGTTGTTCAATCATTTGATAACCAGATTCATTCTTTGATAAACGATCACTATGAGTCAGACTCAATAGAATTTGATCAATTCTATTTTTTATCGTTAAGTTGTAGAGCTGAGACCACCTTTTTACCTTTTTATACTCATCCCCAATCGAACCAAGGTTAAAGTCAGAGTTGTAAAATTGATACTCATACGCACTCGTATCAGAGGCCGCGATCAGGGATGGTATATCATCAATCAAATCAGAGGTCCCGATCGGGGAGAATAAAATATCCTCAATCGCATAGTCGTATATCTTTTTTCTTTTTCTTATCCATGCATAGATCTCTTTACTTGTACGACTTAGATGTCTCGTATTTATCCAAAAACTTATGGGATTACTTATGAGATTACTTATGAGATTGATGATATTAAAAAAAAAATTCTTATTGCCATTTTCAAATACAGCTATAAAGGAATCCTCATCCTCGTAGGAATCCTGTTGTTTTTGTTTCGATATCGATATAGGATACTTATCCAGAAGTTCTTCCAACTCAATCATGTATGATGGAATGAAAAAAAATTTGATCTTTTCTAACTCTGTCTGTAACTCACTAAAGGCTCGGGAAAAAACTAAAAGATTTATATTAATAAGATATCCAACAAAAATAAGAAGGAAAAGGATTTCATAGATCAACCCCTGAATATTTACTGATCTGATAAGTGGCCATAGCGCCGGAAAGGGTGACTCATTATTTTTATGAATCGTTTCTTCGTACAGAAGAAGCTTCTGTAAACACTTACTCGAAATCTTACTTATCCGGGAACATTGTGTAAGAAGCATCCACCTTCTTTTCCATGATATATCTAATCTATGCATAATATCATGAAAAATGGGTACAAATTTTTGACGGATACTTATACTTAGTATCAACAATGAATCTGAAAAAGCATCTAAAAGGGTGAAATATAGATATTTGAACCCTGTCGAAGTAAATAACCATGGCATATATGTTTTGAACAGATTCCATCTTTTTGAGCGATTTGAAAGAGCACTATCTATATCTCGTTGAAGGGTTCTATATATCTGCTGTTTCTCATGCTGGTTCTCAACGCATTTCTTTAGACAAAGACTCCATTTTTTCCTCTTTCCGGATAGTTTCTTATAACATGGAGTGTGAATCAAACCCCTGTTCGAATTGAAACTGAGATACTGACACAAGTTCTTCCCAGATAGATCCATATCTGAAAAAGGCTGACAAGAAGTTCTTTCAAAATTGGCCATTTCTTTCTCTGTTAGAGGTGTTGAAGAAATGTCTGCGATCAAGTAAATACATATACGAATGAATGGATCGGGTATAGTTGGAACAGAGAAAGATTTGTACAAGTTATACGTTTCGTTACCACTTTTTGGAAAATAGTTAGATCTTAATATGTCAGATACCTTTAAATCGATTGGTAAAACAGCCTCTCCCCCCCCAAAAATAAAAATATTTTTCTTTTTTTTTTTAATGATGGAAAATATTTTGTGGCGAATGAACAAGGTATGGAGTAATTGTCTATACGTAAAATCATAATTATTGATACGGGTCTTCTTTTCCACATGAAAAGGGAATCCCTTGTTACAATAACAGAACCAGAGGAAATGTGGATTATTGAATCCAGGTCGACTTGCTTTATAAAAAGCATATACCAATGGACCTCTACGAAATGGTTTCACGGGATCGTACGTTGAGAAAAAGGAAACCGGGTTAAAAAGGGATTTTCTGCGATTATTTCTAGTATCTCTAGTATGGACCGTCAAACTTGGTATCTTGATAAATCTTAATCTTATTCTTCCACTGTTACGTCGATCATCCGATTTCATTTTATTCAAATGAATGATTTCAGCACCTATTGATTCTAACAACTGATTGCAGAGTTGATCGTTTGTACGGTTCAATTCATAGATGTAGATCTGCCGGGACCTATGAATGGAGATATTTCGAACACTCATAAAGAAAAGAGGAAGTATCTTGGATAAAAAGAAAGGCAGTGGCTGAGTGTAATCAATCAAAAATTGATTAATATTAATATTAATACGTAATTGATCAAACACTACTTGAAACCGGTTCCTCTGTTCAGAAAGAAAATGTTCAAAATGTTCCTGGAAATTCTTGCTCCCATTGGACCATTTGTATCTATATGTATTAGGGTCCCGATTCATGCATCTCTCGGTTCGAGAAAAAAGAGGATCAAACCATTTCTTCTGACTCTTTTTCAAATTCGAGTTGATCGTATATTTCATTATAGTTATATGATTCAGAGCCTTTTGAACGTAGTTGCGATAGGATCTATTCATTAAAAAGA